GTACCGTCACCCATTATTACTAAGAAACTGAAAGAAACCTCAGAAACGGAAGAAAGGGGGGAAAGCGAGGAAGAAACAGATGTAGAAATAGAAACAACTTCCGAAACAAAGGGGACTAAACAGGAACAAGAGGAATCCACTGAAGAAGATCCTTCTCCTTCTCTTTTTTCGGAAGAAAAGGAGGATCCGGACAAAATGGATGAAACAGAAAAGATCCGAATGAATGGAAAGGGAAAAACAAAGGATGAATTCCACTTTAAAGAGACACGCTATAAAAATAGACCAATTTATGAAACTTCTTATCTAGATGGGAATCAAGAAAATTCGAAGTTAGAAATATTTCAAGATAAAAAGGATAAAGAGATATTCTGGTTTGAAAAACCTCTTGTTAATATTCTTTTCGACTATAAACAATGGAAGCGACCATTTCGATATATAAAAAATGATCGATTTGAAAATGCTGTAAAAAATGAAATGTCACAATATTTTTTTCATACGTGTCAAAGTGATGGAAAAGAAAGGATATCCTTTACGTATCCGCCAAGTTTATCAACTTTTTTTGAAATGATACAAACAAAGATGTCTTTTTTTACAATAGAAAAAATTTCCTATAATGAACTGTATAATCACTGGAATTATACCAATGAACAAAAAGGGAAGAACATAAGCAACCAATTTTTAAATAGAGTCGAAATTCTAGATAATAGATTCCTTCCTCTGGATATAATCGAAAAAAGAATTAGATTGTGTAATTGTAATAATGAGACTAAACAAGAATATTTACCTAAAATATGTGATGCTTTATTTAACGGACCCTTTCGCGGACAAATCAAAAAACTATTTTTACTACCAATCATAAAAACTTCTCTAGCTATAAAACATTACATAGAGACAATTTGGATAAATAAGATTCATGGCGTCCTTCTTACTACCAATTACACAGAATTTGACCATAAATTCACTCTATTTGATCGAAAATCATTATCAACAGAAATGAGTTATTTCTTAAACATAATTAGCAAGTTTGGAGGAAAATCAGCATCAAATTTTCATTTGAAAGGACTTTATTTATTTCCGGAAAACAAACAAGTAAGAATTAATCCAGAAGATCCAATAAAAATTTTAAAATTTTTAATCAATGCAGTTATAACTGATACTAAGTATAAAACAATTAGCAAAGAATATATTGGAATAAAAGAAATAAATAAAAAAGTTCCTCGATGGTCATATAAATTAATCGATGAATTGGAACAACAGGAAGTAGCAACTGAAGAAAGTGGGGCAGAGGATTATCAAATTCGTTCACGAAAAGCCAAACGTGTCGTAATTTTTACTAATAGTCCGGAGAATACCGATACTAATGAAAAAGAGACTGATAATTCTGATCAAGATGAAGAGGTGGCTTTGATACGTTATTCACAACAACCGGATTTTCGTCGAGATATAATAAAAGGCTCTATACGAGCTCAAAGGCGTAAAATAATTATTTTGGAACTGTTTCAAGCAAATGTGTATTCCGCCCTTTTTTTAGATAGAGTAGACAAACCTCCCCTCTTTTCTTTTGCTATCCCCGATCTAATGAAAATCATTTTTATAAATTTGATTTGGAAAAAGAATAAATTAAAAATTTCGGATCATAATCATACAAAGGAAAAGAAAAAAGAAAGTGATAAAGAAGAGGAGGACAAAAGAGAAATATACAAAAAAGCGGAGAAAACTCGTATAGAAATAGGGGAAATTTGGGATAGCATTATATTTGCTCAAGTAATAAGAGGTTTTGCATTAGTAATCCAATCAATTCTTAGAAAATATATTATATTACCTTCATTAATAATATCTAAAAATCTTGTTCGTATACTATTATTTCAATTTCCCGAATGGTCCGAAGATTTAAAGGATTGGAATAAAGAAATCCATATTAAATGCACCTATAATGGCGTTCAATTATCAGAAACAGAATTTCCGAAAAACTGGTTAACAGACGGTATTCAGATAAAGATTCTATTTCCTTTTCGTCTGAAACCTTGGCACAGATCTAAGTTACGATTCCCTAATAAAGATCAAATTCAAAAGAAAGGAAAAAAAGAAAAAAATGATTTTTGTTTTTTAACAGTTTGGGGAATGGAAACTGAATTACCTTTTGGTTCTCCCCGACAACAAATTTCATTTTTTGAACCCATTTTTAAAAAATTTAAAAAAATAAAATTAAAATTGCAAAAAAAATGTTTTCTAGTTCTAAGAGTTTTAAAAGAAAGAACAAAATTTTTTATAAATGTATTAAAAGAAACAAAAAAATGGGTCATCAAAAGCATTCTCTTTCTAAAAAAACTAAAAAAAAGAATCAAAGAACTCTCAAAAAGAAACCAAATTCTAGCATTAGCATTTGGATTGAAAAAAATAGAAAGATATAAATTGAGTGAACCTAAAAAAGAAAAAGATTCGATAATCCATAATCAAATTATTCCCGAATCGTCTATTCAAATTCGATTTATGGATTGTGCAACTTACTCATTGACAGAAAAAAAAATGAAAAATCTAACTAATAGAACAAACAAAATCATAACTGAAATAGAAAAAATGAAAAAAGATAAGCAAATAGGTTTTCTAACTCGAGAGATAAATATTAGCCCGACCAAAATAAGTTATGAAGATAAAAGATTAGAATCACCAAAAAACATTTGGCGAATATTAAAAAGAAAAAATATTCGATTACTTCGTAAATTACATTTTTTTTTTAAATTTTTGATTGAAAAACTATACATATATATCTTTATATGTATCATTATTATATTTAGAATCATTGCAGAGCTTCTTCTTAAATTAAAAAAAAAAAACTTGAATAAATCCATTTACAATAATGAAGAAAATCAAGAAAGAATTGATAAAACAAATCAAAGTATAATTAACTTTATTTTGAGTATAAAAAAGTCACTTTGTATTATTAATAAAAATTCACATATTTTGGGGGACTTATCTTACTTGTCACAAGCATATGTATTCTACAAATTCTCACAAATCCAAGTCAGTAACTTATATAAGTTAAGATCTGTCTTTAACTATTACGGAACATCTTTTTTTCTTAAGAATGAAATAAAAGAGTATTTTGTTGGAACGCAAGGAATATTTGATTCCGAATTAAGACAACATAAAAACCTTCGAAATTCTTTAATTAATGAATGGAAAAACTGGCTAAAGGTTCATTATCAATATGATTTATCTCAGATTAGATGGTCTAGATTAATATCGCAAAAATGGCGAAATAGAGTCAATCAATATCAATGTTGTATGACTAAAAATAAAGATTTAAACAAATGTGATTCAGATGAAAAAAACCGATTCATTGAATATGAAAAACAAAATTATTTTGAAATAGATTCATCACTAAAAAAAAACAAAAAATTAAAAAAACAATATCAATATGATCTTTTATCGTATAAATCTATTAATTATGAAGATGAAAAAAACTCATATATTTATGGATTGCCATTACAAGTAAATAAGAACAAAAAAATTTATTATACTTACAATAACAATACGCCTAAACGTAAACTATTTGATATGATAGAAGGTATCCTTATCAAAAATTATCGAGTAGAAAATAATAGTATAGATATAAAAAAAAGTCCGGATAGAAAATATTTTTATTGGAAAATTCTTAATTTTTGTCTTACAAAGAAGATTGATATTAAGGCTTGCGTTAATATTGATACCATCACTAAAAGGAATCAAAATATTAAGATTAGTGTTAATAATTATCAAATAATCGAAAAATTTGATAAAAAAAAAAAAGGTCTTTTTTATCTCACGATTCATCAAGAAATTCACCCATTCAATCAAAAACAAAAAAAGTCTCTCGCTGATTGGATGAGAATGAATAACGAAATACCAAGTCGCCCCATATCGAATTTTGCATTTTTGTTATTCCCAGAATTTGGGATATTTTATAATACATATAAGATTAAACCCTGGGCCATACCAATCAAATTACTTCTTTTCAATTTTAATGTAAACCAAAATGTTAATAAACATAAAAGCATCACTGAAAAGAAAAAAATATCTCTTTTTTTATTTTCGAAAAAAAAAACTCTTAAATTTGAAAATAGAAATCAAGGAGAAAAAGAATTAGTCGAAAAACCATATATTAAATCCGCTCTCTCAAACCAAAAAAAAGATGGTGAACAAAGTTCTCCGGGATCAGACATGAAAAAACGTAGAAACAAAAAGCAATACAAGACTAACATAGAAGCAGAGCTTGAGTTTTTCTTAAAAAAGTATTTGCGTTTTCAATGGAGATGGAATGATTCTTTAAATCAAAGAATAATCAATAACATCAAAGTATATTGCCTCCTCCTTAGACTGAACAGTCCAAACGAAATTGCTATATCCGCTATTCAAAGAAAAGAAATGAATCCACATATTATGATGATCCAGAAAGATTTAACTCTTACAGAATTGATAAAAAGAGGAATATTTATTATCGAACCAGTTCGTCTGTTTGTAAAAAATGATGGACAATTTTATATATATCAAACCATAGGTATTTCATTGGTTCATAAGAATAAGCACCAAATTAATCAAAGATACCTAGAAAAAAGTTATGGCTATGCTGACAAGAATAAAAAGAATTTTTATGAATCCATTGCAATACATCAAAAAATGACTGGAAATATAGACAAAAATAATTATGATTTGCTTGTTCTTGAAAATATTTTATCCCCGAAGCGTCGTAGAGAATTGAGAATTCAAATCTTTTTGAATTATAGGGATATAAACAGTATCTATAGAAATACAGTATTTTTCAATGGAAATAGGATAAAAAATTGCGTGTTGAATAAAAAAAAAAATCGTGATAACGATAAAAAGAAACTAATTAAATTAAAGTTCTTTCTTTGGTCCAATTATCGATTAGAAGATTTAGCTTGTATGAATCGCTATTGGTTTGATACCAATAATGGTAGTCGTTTTAGTATGACCAGGATTCATATGTATCCGCGATTGCAAATTTATTAATGGTACATTTTTACTATATTCCCGTACCATGTCTTCGTATATGAAGACAAAGAAATAAACATACCCATTATCTTACATTTCATTCTGATACACAATACTTACTAATTTAATGAGTCATTGTATTATATTATTAATATTAATTCGATCTAGAAATGAATCAACAAAATCTTCTTATTTATTTGAAGATCTCATTTTTTTAATTTTTTGTGAATACAGAAATAGATCATACTTTTGTATACGGTATCCGATTCGAATCCAATTCATTTTTTAAATTATATTGATTATTGATTACTAAAGTAAGTAATTTTATTTGACAAAAATAAAAAATTCTTAACGAAATTAAGAGTCTTGTGTATATCAAATTCAAATGAGTGGCATTATTATTACTGATCAAGAAATATATCTCAAGAAATATATCTATAAAAATATCTAAAAAAAAAGAGAAAGGGACGATTCATTTTTATGATAAAAAATGCATTCATTTCAATTTTTTCGCAAGAAGAAAAAGAAGAAAACAGGGGATCCGTTGAATTCCAAGTATTGAGTTTCACCAATAAAATAAGAAGACTTACTTCACATTTAGAATTGCACAGAAAAGACTATTTATCTCAAAGGGGTCTACGTAAAATTCTGGGAAAACGTCAACGGTTGCTGTCTTATTTGTCAAATAAAAATAGAGTACGTTATAAATACTTAATTAATCAATTGGGTATTCGGGAATCAAAAATTCGTTAATTTGAAAAGTCATTTTGAATTATTTGATTTATTAGATCTTGAATTTTGATGAACTTTTTTTCGTTTTGCGCAATTCATGGAAGAATGAATCGAGGAAAAACTTATGAATATACCAGCTACAAGAAAAGATCTCATGATAGTTAATATGGGCCCCCACCACCCGTCAATGCATGGTGTTCTTCGACTCATCGTTACTCTGGACAGTGAAAATGTTATTGACTGTGAACCAATATTGGGTTATTTACACAGGGGGATGGAAAAAATTGCGGAAAACCGAACAATTATACAATATCTTCCTTATGTAACTCGTTGGGATTATTTAGCTACTATGTTCACAGAAGCAATAACTGTAAATGGGCCAGAACAGTTAGGAAATATTCAAATACCTAAACGAGCCAGTTATATCAGAGTAATTATGTTGGAATTGAGTCGTATAGCTTCTCATCTGTTATGGCTCGGCCCGTTTATGGCAGATATTGGTGCACAAACTCCTTTCTTCTATATTTTCAGAGAAAGAGAATTTATATATGATCTATTCGAAGCTGCCACTGGTATGAGAATGATGCATAATTATTTTCGTATCGGAGGGGTAGCGGCTGATCTACCTCATGGGTGGATAGATAAATGTTTGGATTTCTGCGATTATTTTTTAACAGGAGTTACTGAATATCAAAAACTTATTACACGAAATCCTATTTTTTTAGAACGCGTTGAAGGTGTAGGCATTATTGGTAGAGACGAAGTAATAAATTGGGGTTTATCAGGACCAATGTTGCGAGCTTCTGGAATACAATGGGATCTTCGTAAAGTTGATCATTATGAGTGTTACGACGAATTGGATTGGGAAGTCCAATGGCAAAAAGAAGGGGATTCATTAGCTCGTTATTTAGTCCGAATTGGTGAAATGACAGAATCCATAAAAATTATTCAACAGGCTCTAGAAGGAATTCCGGGGGGGCCCTATGAGAATTTAGAACTTCGATACTTTGATAGAGAAAGGTATCCAGAATGGCATGATTTTGAATATCGATTCATTAGTAAAAAACCTTCTCCTATTTTTGAATTGCCGAAACAAGAACTTTATGTAAGAGTCGAAGCCCCAAAGGGTGAATTGGGAATTTTTCTGATAGGGGATCAGAGTGGTTTTCCTTGGAGATGGAAAATTCGCCCGCCGGGTTTTATCAATTTGCAAATTCTTCCTCAGTTAGTTAAAAGAATGAAATTGGCTGATATTATGACAATATTAGGTAGCATAGATATCATTATGGGAGAAGTTGATCGTTGAAATGATAATTGATACAACGGAAATACAAGATATTAATTCTTTTTACAGAGTGGAATCTTTAAAAGGGGTCTATGGAATTATATCGGCGCTTGTCCCTATTTTGACTCTTGTATTGGGAATCACAATAGGCGTATTAGTAATTGTATGGTTAGAAAGAGAAATATCCGCAGGGCTACAACAACGTATTGGACCTGAATACGCCGGTCCTTTAGGAGTTCTTCAAGCTCTAGCAGATGGGACAAAACTACTTTTCAAAGAGAATCTTCTTCCATCTAGAGGAGATACTAGTTTATTTAGTATCGGACCATCCATAGCAGTCATATCCATTCTGCTAAGTTATTTAGTAATTCCTTTTGACTATCGTCTTGTTTTAACCGATCTCAATATTGGAGTTTTTTTATGGATTGCGGTTTCAAGTATTGCTCCCATTGGACTTCTTATGTCAGGATATGGTTCAAATAATAAATATTCCTTTTTAGGTGGTCTACGAGCTGCTGCTCAATCGATTAGTTATGAAATACCATTAACTCTATGTGTATTATCAATATCTCTACGTGCGATTCGTTGAAACATAAACTTTTCCCTATTCCTTTCTTTATAGTCTTTATAGAAAAAGAGGGGGAATAAATTGCATACATATCTTCATTTTTTTATTTATTATTCGGATTAATGAATTAAATTAGATAGTTAGATGAATATGAGTGAAAAAAAAAACAGCTATAGTTATATAATATATATATTCGCAGTAAAATTATTGAGTCTCGTCTTCAATGTATAAGAAGAATTAAAGAGTTGAACATAAATAAACAGAAGAAGAGACCATTTACCCCAAGATTGGTTGATTAGTCATGTCATCCTAGCTTGAAGCGGGTTCAAAAAATAAACCTATTCAGTTTTCACTAGCGTTTGTATGTATTACCCTAAAGCGGGGGTTTTAGCAAAAATGAGTGGACGGTTAGAAACGCCAAAGTACGCAAAGGATTAGTAATAGAAATTGTGTAATTTATCCCAAAGGACATTTACACATAATATAACAAGAATACTAATTGGGGCTTTAAGTTAGTAGAAATGATTAAGCAATACTCCCCACGATTCCGATCCAGAGTATACTCCTATCCACTGATTCAAATAAATGACTATCGGAAACGAAATAATCCTTTATTTTGTAAGCTCCCCCTTTTTTTTTCAGAAAAGAAAGAAGAATAGGAATGAAAAAAAAAAATAGAAAGAATACAATTAAAAAAAAAAAAAAGATCTCTTTTTTTTTTCTTTCGTATATGTATAGTCATAGAGATAGAATTAGTGTCATAATTTATCAACTAAACTAATAGAATATCTCATTTTTTTTCATAATTAAAAATGACGGGTTATTGATATTTCTACAAGCAGTATTTTATTGAAGACTTAAAGTTATTACTCAACAAATAAAATTTTAAATTATTTATGAAAATCTTAAAAATTATTCATTAAATAAAGGATAAGATCAATTCAGACGTAGTTTTTTTTTTTATTATTATTATATAACAGACAGAATTTAAGCGGTCTAATTCAGGGCCTTTGTTAAATTTGGAACCTATCTATCCTATAAATATATCAAGATAAATAATACCGACTCGGTCCTTAGATTTATTTATGCCCTAAGGGAGCCGTATGAGGTGAAAATCTCATGTACGGTTCTGTAATAGCGATGGTAACAGTGATGTTATCACCGACTATGATTATCTAACAGTTTAAGTACAGTTGATATAGTTGAGGCTCAATCAAAATATGGTTTTTTGGGGTGGAATTTGTGGCGTCAACCTATAGGGTTTATCGTTTTTATAATTTCTTCCCTAGCAGAATGTGAGAGATTACCTTTTGATTTACCAGAAGCAGAAGAAGAATTAGTAGCAGGTTATCAAACCGAATATTCGGGCATTAAATTTGGTTTATTTTATGTTGCTTCCTATCTAAACCTATTAGTTTCTTCATTATTTGTAACAGTTCTTTACTTGGGCGGTTGGAATATCTCTATTCCATACATATTGGTTTCTGAGCTTTTTGAAATAAATAAAGCACGCTGGGTCTTTGGAACGACAATTGGTATCTTTATTACATTAGCCAAAACTTATTTGTTCTTGTTCATTTCTATCACAACAAGATGGACTTTACCTAGGCTAAGAATAGACCAACTATTAAATTTGGGATGGAAATTTCTTTTACCTATTTCTCTTGGTAATCTATTATTAACAATTTCTTTCCAACTTCTTTCACTGTAAAGGAATACTACATTCTCTATTTGCGCTTTGTCTCAAACAAGAGAAAGAAACAAACATAAAAATATTCATAGAGATTTACGATATGTTTCCTATGGTAACTGGGGTCATGAATTATGGTCAACAAACAGTACGAGCTGCAAGGTACATTGGTCAAAGTTTCATGATTACCTTATCCCATGCAAATCGTTTACCTGTAACTATTCAATATCCTTATGAAAAATTAATCACATCAGAACGTTTCCGCGGTCGAATCCATTTTGAGTTTGATAAATGTATTGCTTGTGAAGTATGTGTTCGTGTATGCCCTATAGATCTACCTGTTATTGATTGGAAATTGGAAACTAATATTCGAAAGAAACGGTTGCTTAATTACAGTATTGATTTCGGAATCTGTATATTTTGTGGTAACTGTGTTGAGTATTGTCCAACAAATTGTTTATCAATGACTGAAGAATATGAGCTTTCTACTTATGATCGTCATGAATTGAATTATAATCAAATTGCCTTGGGTCGTTTACCAATGTCAGTAATTGACGATTATACAATTCGAACAATTTTAAATTCACCTAAAAAAAATAAGTAAATGAAATCAAAAAAAGTAAATCCTTTGATTAAAGATAAAGAGTAATTTCCAATTTATAAGGTTCAGTTTTGATCGAAAGGAATGCCTTTTTTTTCGTTTCTTTTGTTTAGTCACTAACTACAAATTCTAACTATTGATTGGTTGGTTCGTGCTTCAATTTGGATTGCAAATCTATGAATATATCTGTAATTTTTTCGAAATCTAAATATAGTTTTGAACCACTCTTTAACTTTAAGATAAAGAATGATATTAGTCCAAGAACTGTACCTACATCAATTCACATTTCTTAGGATTTAATTCAATTAAGAACTTTTCAGAAAAAAATTTTCCTGGTGGTTCAATAAGGTCATGAAAAAATTTCAATTTATTTATCTCTTTACATATAATGGATTTACCCGGACCAATACATGATTTTCTTTTAGTCTTTTTGGGATCCGGTCTTATATTAGGAGGCATAGGGGTAGTATTACTTACAAACCCAATTTATTCTGCTTTTTCGTTGGGACTGGTTCTTGTTTGTATATCCTTATTCTATATTCTATCAAACTCTCATTTTGTAGCTGCCGCACAGCTCCTTATTTACGTGGGAGCTATAAATGTTTTAATTATATTTGCTGTCATGTTCATGAACGGTTCAGAATATTACAAAGATTTTAATCTTTGGACCGTTGGGGATGGCGTTACTTTGTTGGTTTGTACAGGTATTTTTGTTTCACTAATGACTACTATTCTGGATACGTCATGGTACGGGATTATTTGGACTACAAGATCAAACCAAATTATAGAACAAGATTTGATAAGTAACAGTCAACAAATTGGAATTTATTTATCAACAGATTTTTTTCTTCCATTTGAACTCATTTCGATAATTCTTTTAGCTGCTTTGATAGGCGCAATTGCTGTGGCCCGCCAGTAATAAATCTTTCGAACTAGTAACCGAAATCAAAATGAAACTTTGTTCTGTGTTATCACATCCATTTCCCCTCACTTCAATCTTATTTGAAGATTGTTTATGTCTAAAATAGAAGTTATTTTATTTGATCTATTGGCAATAGATTCCCTTATTCAGTACTTTTTTTTATTCTAGTCACTTAAACTCATTAAATTGTTTTTCATCTTGAAATGAATCAAAATTGATAAGGAGTTGGTCAATGATGCTCGAACATGTACTTGTTGTGAGTGCCTATTTATTTTCTATCGGTATTTATGGATTGATCACAAGTCGAAATATGGTTAGAGCCCTTATGTGTCTTGAACTTATACTGAATGCAGTTAATATAAATTTCGTAACATTTTCTGATTTTTTTGATAGTCGCCAATTAAAAGGAAATATTTTTTCAATTTTTGTTATAGCTATTGCAGCCGCTGAAGCAGCTATTGGACCAGCTATTGTTTCCGCAATTTATCGTAACAAAAAATCAACTCGTATCAATCAATCGAATTTGTTGAATAAGTAGTAGTGTATTAATCATATAAATTCTAATATTTATCAAGTCAAATTAACATGGATGATACATAACGTATTGATCGTGTTTACAAAAAATGCAAGAAATCAAAGTATCTTGGACCTCTCGTAGGAGTCGATCTGGAAGCAGATTGATTAGAAAAATTCTGGTAAATCATTGATTCATCTGGTGTCTAAATATATGTATAATTCATTTACAAGTTTACTAGATCGAAAATTTATGATGTTCAAAAATTTATATATCCAATGTCACATTCAGTAAAGATTTATGATACATGTATAGGGTGTACTCAATGTGTCCGAGCCTGCCCCACAGATGTATTAGAGATGATACCTTGGGACGGATGTAAAGCTAAGCAAATTGCTTCTGCTCCAAGAACAGAAGACTGTGTTGGTTGTAAGAGATGTGAATCCGCCTGTCCAACGGATTACTTGAGTGTTCGAGTTTATTTATGGCATGAAACAACTCGAAGCATGGGCCTAGCTTATTGATCCCTTTCCCAAATCCCACCTGAATATATTTGATTTTTTTTTTACCGACAAAAATCCCCCTGCTCGAAAAATAAAATATATATTTTATTTTTCGAGCACGGATTTTTCTGGTCCAAGTGTATCTTGTTTTTACTACGAATTATTTTCCTTGGTTAACAATAGTGGTAGTTCTGCCAATATTCGCGGGTTCCTTAATTATCTTTCTTCCTCATAGAGGAAATAAGATAATTAGGTGGTACACTATATTTATATGTACCGTAGAACTCCTTCTAATAACTTATGCATTCTATTATCATTTCCAATTGGACGATCCATTAATGCAACTGACGGAGGATTATAAATGGATCAATTTTTTTGATTTTTACTGGAGATTGGGAATAGATGGACTTTCTATAGGACCTATTTTGCTGACAGGATTTATCACCACTTTAGCTACTTCAGCGGCTCGGCCGGTTACTCGAGATTCCCGATTATTCCATTTCCTGATGTTAGCAATGTATAGTGGTCAAATAGGATCATTTTCTTCTCGGGACCTTTTACTTTTTTTCATCATGTGGGAGTTAGAATTAATTCCCGTTTATCTACTTCTATCCGTGTGGGGGGGAAAAAAACGTTTATATTCAGCTACAAAGTTTATTTTGTACACTGCAGGAAGTTCCGTTTTTTTATTAATGGGAGTTCTGAGTATCGGTTTATATGGTTCCAATGAACCAACATTCAATTTTGAAATATCAGTTAATCAATCTTATCCAGTAGTACTGGAAATACTATTCTATATTGGATTTCTTATTGCTTTTGCTGTCAAATCACCAATTATACCTTTACATACATGGTTACCAGATACCCATGGAGAGGCACATTACAGTACTTGTATGCTTCTAGCCGGAATATTATTAAAAATGGGAGCATATGGATTGGTTCGGATCAATATGGAATTATTGCCCCGCGCTCATTCTATATTTGCTCCCTGGTTGATGATAGTAGGCACACTTCAAATAATCTATGCAGCTTCAGCATCTCCCGGTCAACGTAATTTAAAAAAAAGAATAGCCTATTCCTCCGTATCTCATATGGGTTTCATAATTATAGGAATTGGCTCTATAAGTGATATGGGCCTCAATGGAGCCATTTTACAAATAATATCTCATGGCTTTATTGGCGCTGCACTTTTTTTCTTGGCAGGAACGAGTTTTGATAGAATACGTCTTGTTTATCTCGACGAAATGGGCGGAATGGCGATCCCAGTTCCAAAAATATTCACGACTTTCAGTATCTTATCAATGGCTTCCCTTGCATTACCGGGGATGAGTGGTTTTGTTGCAGAATTAATAGTATTTTTTGGACTAATTACCAGCCAAAAATTTTTTTTAATAACAAAAATACTAATTACATTTGTAATGGCAATTGGAATGATATTAACTCCTATTTATTCATTATCTATGATACGCCAAATGTTCTATGGATACAAGTTTTTTAATGCTCCAAACTCTTATTTTTTTGATTCTGGACCGAGAGAGTTATTTGTTTCGATCTCTATCCTTTTACCTGTAATAGGTATTGGTATTTATCCGGATTTCGTTTTCTCACTATCCGTTGACAAGATCGAAGATATTATATCTAATTATTTTTATAGATAATTATAAAAAAAAATTAATAAAATAAAAAATCAAACATCAATCTTATAGTATAATAAGAATAAGATGTTTAAAAAATTCGTTGTACAATTACAAAAAAACAAATATTTTTTCTTCTCTTAAGTTTATTTTTAACTTAAGTTAAAAATAAAAATGAATTATACTTTTAACCAGATATGTTTGGCCTTTGTAAGAACCTTTTGAATCAAACTAGTGATTCAAAAGGTTCTCGATGGCTTACACGATGTTTTCTTATATATATGCTGTCCCATGTTTATTTGTGTTCATTAGGTCCTTTTTTCAGTTAGATGTTAGGGTAAATGAACCATAACTATGTAGCCCTATTCCTAATAGATTGACCCCAAAATAGCATATCCAAATTATAAGAAATCCCATAGAGGCTACAATTGCAGAATTTACAACCTCAAAATTTTTATTTGTTCGAATATGTAAATAAATCGCGAATACGGTCCAAGTAATAAATGCCCAAGTTTCTTTCGGATCCCAATTCCAATATGAGCCCCATGCCTCATTTGCCCATACTGCTCCCGAAAGAATACCTATGGTTAAAAAGATAAAACCTATACCAATAATACGATAACTCCAATGATCCAATTGTTGAATCAATTGAGACCTATAATAATTCCTAGAAGAAATTAAGGAAGTGTTCCATAAAACATTGTTTCTTTCGTTCATGTATTGGATCTCATCAAAACAAAACGAATCATTATTGCTTTTCTCAAAAAGACTTATGACTTTGCGAGATGTAATGACTATAAGAGCTACTGATAATAATGATCCACATAAAAGAGATGCATAGCCCAATACCATCATACTTACATGCATCATTAACCAATGAGATTGGAGAGCGGGTACTAATAGTACGGATTGATGCATTTCGGTTAAAAAACCAGAAGTAGCAAAGCCTTGGGTAAAAATAACACTTGGCGCGGTTATTGCGCTTAAAAGGTTTATATTTTTTTTTAAATACGGAACCATATGAATAATGGACAAACTCCATGAAAGAAAAATTAATGATTCGTATAAATCACTTAAAGGTAAATGCCTTGAATAAATCCAACGAGTAACTAATAATCCTGTTATACAGACAAAAGTAGTTTTTATGCCTTTTTCTGATGAATCATATAGTCCTACGCTTTCATTAACTAATAAGATTATCAAACGAATTGAAATTATAATTGAAACAACCGAAAAGGATATATGAGTTAATATATGCTCTAAAATGGAAAATATCATAAAAAAATTATAAAAAAAGAGGAGAATCTCCCAATTATAGAAATGGAAATCGGGAATAGAATTCATTATAGGACTTACTCTTTTATAAGATGCCATGCCGCCACTCGGACTCGAACCGAGATGCTCTAGCACTGCTTCCTAAGAGCAGCGTGTCTACCGATTTCACCATAGCGGCTTTTCGAAATCATAATAACCTATTTTTATTCAATTGTCGAGGTTAAAGTACTCAATCATTCAATATTTTTGAGTTTTATTTTATAAGAAACATTGAAATTCATGAATAAAGAAATTGATGAATCAAAACTCGTTTAAAAAATAGTGATTTGAACCTAGTTACAATAATAATCCTTATTTTTTATTATTTTATTTAATATTTAGATTTATAGTGTCTATTTTATTTAACGTAACATTAACAATGGAGTTCTTTTAGTTTATACTCTCCTAAAATGGAACTTTTCTAACTACATAGTTTTTACCGCAATTCAATGTTCTTTTTTTCTTTTGATTATTTTTTTTTATGACCAAAATTGATACATTTCTCGTATAAAATATCCATTGATAAAAGCTTCTTGTCGCATTTAGGTGGATATTTTATACGAGGGATATAAGGGATATATAAGTATTATATATATTGATAATGATTTTTTAAAACGAGTGTTCAGAAAATTCCAAAACAAGTTTTAAACTTAAAAAATGAGTTTCAACGAATCATTAATTTGGATTAAAGATCTTATATTATGTTTGTTCTTTTCTAATAAATATTTGTTCTTTCCTATTGGAAAATAATTTATATATAGATATAATAATGTATATATAAAAAGATTATTCTATATAAATTAGTATAAATATAAATTAGTATAAATTCTAAACGAAATTCAAAACTAGACTCTTTTTAGAGTCAGAGATAGATCCAGATTATTCCAATGTTTAATTATTTATTTCTTGTTGTACAAAAAAACTTTTTGAATTCCCTGTAGAAAGAGATTTCGCTAATGAAAAAACTTTTAATGCTACCCAATACCCCTTCCTTTTCCAAATATTATTACGAATTCGTTTTTTTGATATGGAAGTACGTTTTTTTGGAACTGCCATTAAAAAATTATGATAGGGTATTCAGTTCTATAGTTGGATGTGAAAGACATCTATTGTTCAAAACCAATTGTTTTTTACTATATAATTCTCTCTTTATTGTCTAAATTCGACTCTTTTCATAAAAAAATAAAAAAATATAAACCAAAGCGGTTGTGCCTTTATGTTGTTTATTTTCGTCATGCTATATTTATACATGTAATAAAATACATCAAAAAGTTTAAGAAACCAACCTTTTATTTTTGAATTTAATAAAAAAACGTTAATAATTTTTTTTTATATTAATTGCTTAATTGGTCAAGCTCAAAAAAAGAGTGCACCTAATGAAAATTGTAAAATTAAAATGAGACTAGTAGTTAATCTGTTAAAGTATACATTATTTTTTATATAAATTTGTAATTTCTTCACTCAATTAAAAAACTTCATTGGTTAATGATTCTGAATAAACGAACTAAAAAAAAAAATAACTCTTTTTTTTCTGGGGTTAAGTTATGGACTGTGTCTGTCTTTTATGAATTCTATTAAAATAACATATTCTTTTTGGTGTAATTATTTGTCCTTACTCTCTCTAGAGATTAAAATATTGTATTATGTAAATTGTAATAAGTAATAAGAATTGAAATTTTTATTTTTTTTTTTGTTTGAAGTATTTGGAAAAGATTTAGAATAATTAAGAATAAAAAATAAAAAAATATTTATTTTAGTTTTACATATCTTATCTTAATTTTTTTTATTAACTGACTCCTTTCAAAAAAAATAAGAGCTGATGAATCAGAAACAGTTAACTAAGAATAAAAGATTTTTATTTATTTTTATGGAATATACATACCAATATTCATGGATCATACCTTTCATTCCAGTTATAATTCCTATGTTAATAGGGGTGGGACTTCTCCTTTTTCCGAAGGCAACAAAAAATCTTCGCCGCATGTGGGCTTTTCCTAGTGTTTTATTGTTAAGTATAGTTATGATTTTTTCAGCCAATCTGTCTATTCAGCAAATAAATAACAGTTATATCTATCAATATGTATGGTCTTGGACCATCAATAATGACTTTTCTTTAGAGTTCAGCTACTTGATCGATCCACTTACTTCTATTATGTTAATCTTAATTTCTACTGTTGGAATTATGGTTCTTATTTATAGTGACAATTATATGTCTCATGATCAAGGATATTTGAGATTTTTTGCTTATATGAGTTTTTTCAATACTTCAATGCTGGGATTAGTGACTAGTTCTAATTTGATACAAATTTATATTTTTTGGGAATTAGTTGGAGTGTGTTCTTATCTATTAATAGGTTTTTGGTTCACACGACCGATTGCCGCGAATGCTTGTCAAAAAGCGTTTGTAACTAATCGTGTAGGGGATTTTGGTTTATTATTAGGAATTTTAGGTCTTTATTGGATAACGGGTAGTTTCGAATTTCGGGATTTGTTTGAAATATTCAATAGTTTGATTTATAATAATGAAGTTAATTTTTTATTTGTTACTTTGTGTGCCTTCTTATTATTTTCTGGTGCAATTGCTAAATCCGCTCAATTCCCCCTTCACGTATGGTTACCTGACGCTATGGAAGGACCTACTCCTATTTCAGCTCTTATACATGCTGCTACTATGGTAGCAGCAGGAATTTTTCTTGTCGCTCGCCTTCTTCCTCTTTTTATGGTTATACCTTACATAATGAATATAATAGCCTTAATAGGTATAATAACATTACTATTAGGAGCTACTTTAGCTCTTGCTCAAAAAGATATTAAGAGAAGTTTAGCCTATTCTACAATGTCTCAATTGGGTTATATGATGTTAGCTCTAGGTATTGGGTCTTATCGAGCTGCTTTATTTCATTTGATTACTCATGCTTATTCAAAAGCATTGTTGTTTTTAGGGTCCGGATCAATCATTCATTCAATGGAAGCTATTGTTGGATATTCTCCAGATAAAAGTCAAAATATGGTTCTTATGGGTGGTTTAATAAAACATGTGCCAATTACAAAAACTGCTTTTTTATTAGGTATACTTTCCCTTTGTGGTATTCCACCCCTTGCCTGTTTTTGGTCCAAAGATGAAATTCTTAATGATAGTTGGTTGTATTCACCGATTTTTGCAATAATAGCTTTTTCCACAGCAGGATTAACTGCATTTTATATGTTTCGGATCTATTTACTTACGTTTGAGGGCTCTTTAAATGTTAATTTTCAAAATTACAGCGGCAAAACAAATAACTCGTTTTATTCAATATCTCTATGGGGTAAAGATAAAGAAGGGAAAAAAAGAATTAAAAAAGATTTTCGGTTATTATCTTTATTAAAAATGAATAATAATGAAAGGATTTCTTTTTTGGGGAAGAAGACATATCCAATTGATATTAATATAAGAAAGATGACGCGACCCTTTATTACTATTGCTCATTTTGGCATTAAGAACACTTTTTCGTATCCCCATGAATCGGATAGTACTATGCTATTTTCTATGCTTGTATTAGGTATATTTACTTTGTTCGTTGGAGCCATAGGAATTCCTTTTAATCAACAAGGAATGGATTTTGATATATTATCAAAATTGTTAACTCCAGCTATAATATATCAAAATTCAAATAATTCTGTGGATTGGTATGCATTTGTGACAAATGCAAGTTTTTCATTGAGTATAGCTTATATCGGAATATTTATAGCGTCTTTTTTATATAAGCCTGTTTATTCATCTTTACAAAATTTGAACTTCCGAAATTCATTTCTTAAAAGTGTTCCCAATCGAATTCTTTGGGAAAAAATAATAAATGTGATATATGATTGGTCATATAATCGTGGTTACATAGATGTTTTTTATGCAATATCCTTAAATAACGGTATAAGAGGATTAGCTCAACTAACTCATTTTTTTGATAAACGAGTAATTGAAGGAATTACGAATGGAGTCGGTATTACAAGTTTTTTTGTCGGAGAGGGTATCAAATATATAGGTGGTGGCCGAATTTCTTCTTATCTCTTATTGTATTTATTTTATGTATTCATTTTTTTATTCATTTTAATTTTTAAAATTATAAAATAAAAAAGTAAGTTAATTTATAAGTTAATTTATATTAAAAATAAGTTATATTATAATTATATTATATATTATAAGAAACAATTTTTACATTTTTATTCATTTCATTTTTTACAGCATTTTCAAATCGATCATTTTTTATATATCGAAATGGTCGCTTCCATTGTTTATAGTCGAAAAGAATATTAACAAGAGGTTTTTCAAACCAGAATATCTCTTTATCCTTTTTATCTTGAAATATTTCTAACTTCGAATTTTCTTGATTCCCATCTAGATAAGAAGTTTCATAAATTGGTCTATTTTTATAGCGTGTCTCTTTAAAGTGGAATTCATCCTTTGTTTTTCCCTTTCCATTCATTCGGATCTTTTCTGTTTCATCCATTTTGTCCGGATCCTCCTTTTCTTCCGAAAAAAGAGAAGGAGAAGGATCTTCTTCAGTGGATTCCTCTTGTTCCTGTTTAGTCCCCTTTGTTTCGGAAGTTGTTTCTATTTCTACATCTGTTTCTTCCTCGCTTTCCCCCCTTTCTTCCGTTTCTGAGGTTTCTTTCAGTTTCTTAGTAATAATGGGTGACGGTACTCTGCCTAAATAGTAGACACAGGTAATAAATAAGAGAATACTAAAGATTCGAGCCATATTAGATCTAATAAGTACATTAAATCTAATAGAATCATTTTGCTGTATCCAGACTAATACCAATCCAACCCATTTCATGAATAAAATGTGACCAATTAACCAACCAACAAAACTACTTGTTACAAATAATATCTTGTTGTTGCATCGAAACATATAAATGTTGACTAATCTGACTAACATTGAACTTGGTAAAATGAAATGGTTGAATAATTGAAAAATTAGATTATTCAGGAATACGCATTGAATGCTAAGATTACGCATTGAGTTTCTGGTAGTAGATCCATAATCAAAAAAGTGTTTGTGATTGTTCCAGAAGAAATGAAACAAAAGATACGGTAGAGCTAGTACAGTTATTGTATGAGGTCTACCCAATGCTAGATGCAGAGGCGCATAATAGATCGATATGAACATCATGAGCTGTCCCGTAATAAAACCAGTTGTTGCTGATACTTTCTTCTCGATTCCTTCTTCTATAATCCGAGCTCGGAGAAGGAAGAGATAAGAGGGCCCCA